TTTCGCTATTTTTTTTCGAGAACCACCTAAAGTTCCAACTAAAAAATGAATTTTCATTCTCTCAATTGAAGTAATGAGCCTCCCAATGTTGGGAGGCTCATTACTTCAATTCAACTAGTCCCCGTGTTCCTCGAATGGATCTCTTAGTTGTTGAGAAGGTTGCCCAAAAGCGGTATATAAGGCGTACCCGGTAAAACTTACAAGTAAACCAGATAAAAAGATGGCGACTAGGGTTGCTGTTTCCATTATGATTATATAATTTCAAGACTCAAACGGATCTATTATAAGATCGTTTATTTACAACGGAATGGTATACAAAGTCAACAGATCTCAATGAATACAATAAGATTTATGGCTACACAAACTGTTGAGAACAGTTCTAGATCGGGTCCAAGACGAACTACTGTAGGGAGTTTATTAAAACCATTGAATTCGGAATATGGTAAAGTAGCTCCGGGGTGGGGAACGACTCCTTTGATGGGTGTCGCAATGGCCCTATTTGCGGTATTTCTATCTATTATTTTGGAGATTTATAATTCTTCCGTTTTATTGGATGGAATTTCAATGAATTAAATCTATAAGAATCACAAAATCCTATTGAATAAAAAATAAATCTGTTAGAACTCGAATTTCTGGCCTATTCTGTTTTGGTAGTTCGACCGTGGAATTTCTTTCTGTATTTCCGGAATATGAGTGTGTGACTTGTTATAATTGATTCTATTGATAGTACAGAGAATAGGTCTGTCGCCTTGATAGGGGTGGTTCTACTTCGTCGGATATTTATTCGAGTATCTGGAACACGAACTATAGGAACTAGATTAAGAAATATTTGAACTATGATTCATACTTAATATTTGACCTCGTGCCCGGACTGCAAAAAAAAATTCAATTTGAAAAAAAAAGAAAAATCTTTCTTTTTTTAGTCATTTTATTTAATTTATGGAATACATGATGAACCAACGGTTCTTACTCAGGGAATTCTTGGGTTAGCTTATGATTTTTTGTTGAATCATCACGGTTCTAGTATGAATCTGAGGTTTGAATCGATTCATAGGGTCTTAACAAGAGAATTCCTATCAAGTCAATAATAAAGAAAGCAAAAAAGCCACATTACATTAGAGACAAAAAAAGAAGGGAAAGAGAGGATTCAAGAGGCCCGTCGAGCCAATTTGATATTTTGGTATTATCACCACAAAGAAGAAGTTTCGGATTTTTTCTTCTTTCGTACATTTAAAGAAGATTGAATTGGAGATTAAGAAGTTTCAAACTTTCTATTACATATCCGACTATTCTTTTTTTTATTGGGGTGTTTTTGCTTGAGCTGTACGAGATGAAAGTCTCATATACAGTTCTGAGGGGGGGATTTTCACCTATCTCAATAAAGTCTATGATTGGTTCGAAGAGCGCCTCGAGATTCAAGCGATTGCGGATGATATAACTAGTAAATATGTTCCTCCCCATGTCAATATATTTTATTGTTTAGGGGGAATTACGCTTACCTGTTTTTTAGTACAAGTAGCTACAGGGTTTGCTATGACTTTTTACTACCGCCCGACCGTTACTGAAGCCTTTGCCTCTGTTCAATACATAATGACGGAAGCTAACTTTGGTTGGTTAATCCGATCAGTTCATCGATGGTCGGCAAGTATGATGGTCCTAATGATGATTCTACATGTTTTTCGTGTGTATCTCACCGGCGGATTTAAAAAACCTCGCGAATTGACTTGGGTTACGGGTGTGGTTCTGGCAGTATTGACCGCATCTTTTGGCGTAACCGGTTATTCCTTACCTCGGGACCAAATTGGTTATTGGGCGGTGAAAATTGTAACAGGTGTGCCTGAGGCTATTCCTGTAATAGGATCGCCTTTGGTAGAATTATTGCGCGGAAGTGCTAGTGTGGGACAATCCACCTTGACTCGTTTTTATAGTTTACACACTTTTGTATTGCCACTTCTTACTGCTGTATTTATGTTAATGCACTTTCCAATGATACGTAAACAGGGTATTTCTGGTCCTTTATAGAGAAGATATATAATAGATATTTGTAATCAATCCTTTACCATTAAGAAAAGAGGAGGAATAATAGTATTTTATTGCTACAAGTATGGATTATTGAAAATAATAAGACATGGATTTGGATATTTCCCTTCAACTAATCGTGTCAAATAACTAATATTGTGTAGTTGAAGGGAATGCTCCGAAGAGAAAATGGATTATGGGAGTGTGTGACTTGAACTATTGATTTGTCTGTGTAGATATATGTCTGCCACATTTGAATTCACAACCAAATGTGTCTTTGTTCCAACCATTGTACAACCTCTATACAGAAGATAGGCCGGTTTACTTGAAGAGAATCTTTTCTATGATCAGATCTAAAGCATGTTGTGCATGAGTAGGCTCCGTAAGATCTAGTATAATTAAGTAAAATAGATAAAGATTCTGTTTTATTTTATCTATTTCACTTAATGAATTTCCTACTTATACTTAAAATTGAATAGTA